TGGATTACCAATAAACCTCAAACGGATTCTTCCTGGGTCGATGCCCGAGCGGTTAATGGGGACGGACTGTAAATTCGTTGGCAATATGTCTACGCTGGTTCAAATCCAGCTCGGCCCAACAATTTGCCAATATACCATGAGATGGTATAACCCCCTTGTCCTTCAGAAATACCCGATACGGAGGAATAAAAAAGAATAAAATTTTCTGCTAGATCCCTTATTTCCCTGGGATTGTAGTTCAATTGGTCAGAGCACCGCCCTGTCAAGGCGGAAGCTGCGGGTTCGAGCCCCGTCAGTCCCGACGGATCCAATAAGTACATAAATCTTCTCTCCTTTTTCTGTCAACGGGGGAGCAGGAAGCATAATTTCATTCCCAAGGGGGCTCTTTTTTCTTTCCTTTTTCGTTTCGCGTTTCTCATCAAACAAATAGGGAAATTTTCATTACTTCAACTAGTACCGATTGGTAGTAGAAAGACATATGTAGATTAGTACAAGTGAGGGGCGCACTATAGTCAGTATTCCAAGAGATACTCAGTCTGCTTTTTCGATGGAATAGAAGACTATATGTTTCTCAGGGGCACATACGAAAATAGAATTTCTTTGTTGTACAATACAAAATGAATTTAACAGAATTCCCCCGATAAAATCCCTTTCCAGCTTAAAAAATCTCTCCTTCTGGACCCGGTTTTGTTTGTGTAACCTCAATTACTAATGTGAAGTTGAAAAAATCTATTTCATTCAAATGACACACTGAACTTTTGATATATGTGTCCCAACCTAGGGGGAAAAAAAGAAGGATAAAGATCCATTAAAGATCCTACTCCTCTTAGCATTAGCAACGGAATGAATCAACTTTTCCTCCCTATATTTTCTATTTTTTTTAGGAGGCCCGCCAACGAAAGAACAAACCCTAAAATAAAAAAATATTGAAATTTCATTTGATAAAATATTCCTTCTTTTATCCTCGGACTCATCTTTATCACACTTCTTTGTCTTCCAAAAAAATTAGATCATTAAAAAACCGGAGTTTAGAACGTAACTCCTTTCTTTTTCCACTTTGCTTCTATTGTTTGTTGGGCGTTTGTGACTAATGGAAAGGGACGGGTGGTCAGATAAGATAATACTTCATTCGACGATTGTACAAGGAAGACTTAAGGTAGGTTATAGAAAAGAAAGAAAAGAATGATAAATAAAGTAATTTTTGATTGGGCCGGGAATCCTATTTTGGATTCGGTATGGATAAAAGATCTTCCTATGTTATACTATTCAATTCGCGACGACAAATTGATTTGATAGCTCAGATATTGTTATTCATGATATTGATCCGATTCAAGATCATTGAGAGGTAATTCATTCATTGAATTTATAGGCGAAAGATTTATCATCTCTATGGGATTAAATCCCGAGTTATTGTGAAGTAAAAAAAAAAACGATGAGATTATGGAAGTAAATATTCTTGCATTTATTGCTACTGCCCTGTTCATTCTAGTTCCTACTGCCTTTCTGCTTATCATTTACGTAAAAACAGAAAGTCAAAATAAAAAGAATTAATTAATTTGAATGAAACTTGACTTCTGAGTTCTTATCAATGGTTGAAGAAAAAGGAAAAGGATTCCAATTTCGCGTCTTAACTGAAATGAGCAGACTATAATCGACAGTATTCTATGAGATCCGAGAGTATAGTATGATAAGAAAGAAAGATTCATATATTTCTTTCTTTCTTACCATACTATAATAGTAGTGTTATTGTAGTGTATAAAGTTGTACTTTATAATAAAGACAGAGGCTTAGTGTTGATCAATCTACAATATTATCTTGATATATGTAGATATCAAGATAATATATGGAATTTACATAGGACCCTTTCTATTTTTTTGAGACATCTATTTGTTCCGATCAATCTGAAATAATTGTCTTGTCTTACTTTATAGTTCTAATTTTTAGATTTAGATTTCTTATTATTTGCAATCTGAGTCTCGTGATCTATCGAAAGAATCAAATCAACGAAAGAAAAAGGATTATTATGGGCATATATTAATAAAATAAAGTAATAATCTTTTTTCTAGCATTCCGAAGAAAAAATGGATTGATTCATTGACAGGAGTTCTATGGGCACTTCTTTATATTTCGAAAGGGAATAAAAAATAAACCTCACAGATTTTTAATGCTTGAACCCTGATATGAAATGAGTCGATAAAGTAGAAATTCTATTTCGAAAATAATAAAACAAGCGGTAAGTGCGCAATATGTGACTCGCCTAAAGCAAGATTTTCTTATGCATAGTATCTCGTTAGACAACCACTATGTCTATGTTTTTTCTCATAGAAAGTGCGTATATACTTCAAAACGCGTTGCAGAACGATCTAGAAAACAATTGATACGGTTTGATTCCTCAATCAATTAGTAGTACCTCTAGAGTCCACTTCTTCCCCATACTACGAGTGAAAGGGAAAATGTAAAGACTACCATTAAAGCAGCCCAAGCAAGACTTACTATATCC